AAATTATATAGAAATCACTATCCTACACTTAGTTTTTATTTCCTTAATTTAATTGAATTTCGTTTGATTAGGGCAAAGTTCCTTAAAAACCGATGCCTTTTTTAAAATATCCTGAACAGTTCCTGTAGGCTGAGCACCTTTTTCAAGGAAATGGAGAATAGCGGGAACGTTTAAATAAGTTTGATTCTTGATCGGATCATAAAAACCCACTTTCCGAAGATCTCTTCCTTCTCTTCGGGATCGAACATCAATTGCAACGATTCGATAGACGGCTCATCGGGATAGATGTAGATGAAAAAGAACCCTCCCCCCCTAGAACCGTATAGGAAGTTTTCTCCTCGTACGGCTCGAGAAAAAATGATTCGAAGTTTTTTCTATGGATAAAATTATAATAAATAGTAAAGGAATCCGTAAAAGAAATTAGCCTATAATTTAACTCATAGTCATTTTTATTTATCTTCCTTCCTGAAAAAGAAAAAATCATTTGTACTCATAACTCAAGTTGAATAATTCTCAAATATCTTAATTTCTTTAAGATATTTTTTTATTGAGTGGTCTTTAACCCCCCCTTTTGTCTCGTTTAAAATATATTTTGATTCTTTATTCGGATCCGTGAGACAATTGAAGTGATGTTTCCTTGTTCTGGGATCCTTTATCTTTGTTTTAAATCATTGGGTTTAGACATTACTTCGGTGCTTCTTAATCCTTTCAAAATGGTAGCAACATACCCCTTTTGTGATTTCTTTCTATCAAAGAATCATACCGACGGTTGATTCGCGCGCGATACACTGTGGATCGAAAAAGTTTTAGCCGTTCCAACGAATTTTTTTGAATTGAAAATCTGCTCGAATCGGATCCTTTCGATTTCTATATCGAAGATATACTTACGAAGTTGTTCCAATTTATTGATTGGCATTAACCCTAGATCGTTGCCCCTGAGAAATTAATCAATACTTTCTACTCGAGCTCCATCATGAATTATTTACATTACAACCCAATAAAAAAAAGAAGGGTTCTAGTAGAATAGAACAAACGACGTCGAGCCAAGAGCACCTTCATTCCTATACAAAATGGTGGATGTAAGAATAAGAATCCACACCGGATCGTGTCCTTCAAGTCGCACGTTGCTTTCTACCACATCGTTTTAAACGAAGTTTTACCATAACATTCCTCTAATTTGGAACCAGTATGGAATTGATTCAATTATGGAATCATGAATAGTCATTGGTTCAGTCAGTACAGAGACATAGTAATTTATCTTTTTTCTTATCTACATTCTTATCTACATAGATAATAAAGATTTTTCTGAAGAAATCTTAGCAAGATCTCGGCTTTTTTTGTATGAATGGAACATTTTTCTATAAATCTCTATCTAAAAAAAATATCTAACAGAAATATCCAGAAATCTAAATATAGAAATAACATAACTAACAGAAATAACACGAATAAATAAATTCTGTTGAACTCTGCCTCTTCAAGTGACTCAATAAGATGACTGACCCATTTCCAACTTTCTAAAGATTCAACCCATAAGGAATCATTACAAATCTTGATAATTGAAAAAGTTTCCTACTTCTACATCATTATTTGAGTCAAGTTTTACAGTAAAGACTACATTTGATTATCGATAAATCTCTGTTTCTTTTCGAATCGAATTGTCAATGATTTAAAGCAAATAAGCTAAATGGATCAAACAAAAAAAATAAATATAATTGTTAAATATTTAAATTTTCATATTTTAGGGATGCAAATTATTTTTCACAAAAATAGAAAGACTATTGTCAGGATAACAATACATACCTATAGGCTAAGCACTTCCTCGTTTTATATGTATTTTCATATTTTGTTTAACTTGAGGTTAAGTAATCTTTCTGCAACTGTCATCTATGTCCCATATTATCTGGAAAAAGGATTCAGTTACATTTGCATGTCATTTGAACTCGATTTAGTTCAGTTTGTGATGAGATATGATTCCGAAAAGAATCATTCAAAATCAGAAAAGAAAGAAGAATCATATTCTATCCAATATTAGACCTTGAAAGATAACCTTGTTGAACAAAAAAGCTGTATTCGGATACAACGGATATGCTCTGGGACGGAAGGATTCGAACCTCCGAATAGCGGGACCAAAACCCGTTGCCTTACCACTTGGCTACGCCCCATTTATATTTTTATTGGACACTAATACTAATAAAGAATAATATTGGTATTAAGTGTTCGTCAATTCCAGTCCAACTATCTATAGAAAATCTTTATTCTTTATAGAATATATTATAGATTCGTACTTTATAGAATATATTATATATTCGTGCTAGGATTTTGACATATGTATATCTAGAATTCAACTGAATTTATTGATCATTACATATAATTCCATTAAGATATTGTATGAAAGTATGATTTCTTCTATTCTCCTTTTTTTTGAGAATTGGAGGATTTTTGATTGGGCGGAAAAAGAAGGATTTTTTTGTCTACCTTACTTTCTTCATTTTTCCTTATATCAATAACTCAATCAAAATGCAATTATCTCGACGAACAAAATGTCTCTTATGCTTAATATCTTTAGTTTGATCTGTCTTAATTCTGCCCTTTATCCGAGTAGTCTTTTCTTCGCCAAATTGCCCGAAGCCTATGCTTTTTTGAATCCAATCGTAGATGTTATGCCAGTCATACCCCTGTTCTTTTTTCTTTTAGCCTTTGTTTGGCAAGCTGCTGTAAGTTTTCGATAAGATCTTTAATACTATCCTAGAAAATTCATGATTTATTCGAGAAAAATTATAACAATTGATAAGATCAAATAAGTCTGACAGTATGAACCTTCGATTCAAACATTGAAATTCTTGGATAGCCGCGAGAAATCTGGCTCGCCCCATTTCCCCATTCTAACCCTTTTTCCGGCGAAAGACCTTATTAGGTTAGGGTCCCCTACAATATCTAATTTGGGTATGAAAGTGATTTGTGGTAATCAAAGACTCTTATTACAAATTTCAACTTCATTTGAATTTCTGAACATTCTTTTCTATTTATGGAATTCATTTCTTGGTGTCAAAATAGGATATGTGATATAAAAATGGAGGATCTATTATCTTTTCTCGTTTTTCTTTTTCAAAAAATGATCTTGGAGGTTGTGTAATGCTTACTCTCAAACTTTTCGTTTACACAGTAGTAATATTCTTTGTTTCTCTCTTCATCTTTGGATTCCTATCCAATGATCCAGGACGTAATCCTGGACGTGAAGAATAAAATAAAAATTTTGTTTTTCTTGCTTGATTTTCCAATTTTCTTAAGATTTTATTTTATCTATTCCACACGTTTAACTAGGAAAAAAAGGGGTTTGCGAAATTTGAAAGAAAAAAATAGAAAGTCATCAACGGAAACGGAAAGAGAGGGATTCGAACCCTCGGTACGAATAACTCGTACAACGGATTAGCAATCCGCCGCTTTCGTCCACTCAGCCATCTCTCCCAATTGAAAAAGATACTTACTATGTTACATTACACATCAAGTAAGGATTAAAGAAAGTATTTCTTTCACATTCTTTATCGTTATTATATAATTAGCAATTCCATTTAGATGCTCGAAAGATCCAAATAGAAAGATAAATAAAGAAGACCTCCTTGCTTTTATTTTGTTCGAAGTGCCTTTTGGGCCTGGCCCGGTCAATACCCAGCCGGGCCTTTTTTTGTTCCAACAAATTCCCTTTAGTTATAGGCAACATACTATAAATAAGATACCAAATTTTGTATCTGTGTAACAATTTCTGTTCTGGGGTTTACATATACTTATAATTTTTGTTATAATGGAAATGTTATAATGGAAATTGAGAAGTATTTTTGATTCAAAAGAATCAATACTGATTAAGTATGTATCAATTTGTATTTTCTTATGTCATTAGGCAAACCAAATTTTAGATTTAAATCCAAGAATCAGTCAGGAATTCTCAGTCAACGAATAGTTAATGGTTCCCATTTGTCATAAATTTTGGCTTTTTTGAATGAAAATATACATTTGATTTTTCAATAGAAAAGTGAGGGGAAGTTTTTCGGGATTTTGTATTTTGAGATACTATACAATCAATCGAAGGGGTGGATCAAATACAATCAAAAGGTGAAAAAGGCTTTCTTTTATCATTTTTAGAAATTTAGAAAAAGGATTCAAAAAAGGATGTAAGATGCAAGTACAATAAACTAAAGTTTAGTAATCCAACCCAAAAAGGGGGAAAATTTTATCCTATTGTGTATCGTTTTGGCGGCATGGCCGAGTGGTAAGGCGGGGGACTGCAAATCCTTTTTCCCCAGTTCAAATCCGGGTGCCGCCTCATCAACAAAAGAATCGAAATCGCTTATTCTGTTCTGCTGATATAACTCACCCAAATTTTCCCCAGCAGAACAGAATAAGGGGACTGTTGATACTTAGTGGATTCTAAACATCTGTTCTGGAGATTTTCTAAAAGATTGGAAATCTTTGAATCTAAAATTCAAAGAAAGATTCTAATGGTCGAAGCAAGACTTGCCGATTCCCTTCTACTGCTAATGTAATGTCTACTGATTGGATCTTGAATTCCATTGGATAGCGGCGGATAATTCAACTACTAGTTGTGTAAAGTCCTTTCTATACTGTAATCTAGATATATAGACTCGCGAGAATCTCTGAGTGTTCAGGCATTTAATCACTATTAGATTCAGATTGGATGGACAATTTACTTTTTTATAGAAAAAGGGAAAAAAAAATTTTGAAACCCCTCGTCAAGAGTATAATATACTATCTCCCAACTGCTTCAGAGAGACAATTGGGAAAGGGTACGGATTAGATCAAATAGGAAATAAAAATATGTAATAGATAGCAATTTATCTATTTTTACTTATCAAGGGCAACAAAAAAGGAATGGGCCCTCTTATTTTATTACTACATGTTCCATTAGTAACATTCCTTTGTGGTGTCATTGTGTATTTTACTTGTGTTTAGTCTTTCCCGATTAGAAATCATATAGGAATTTTTTAGAAATGGATTTATTTGATTGGTTCATCAATAGTGTTTGGCCAGAATCCCTTTTTGACTCTGGACCATTGATTCTACTATTATTAGTGAGCAATAATGGAATGATTCTATCATAGAGATAAGGGACATAATTCACATGGATATAGTAAGTCTCGCTTGGGCTGCTTTAATGGTAGTCTTTACATTTTCCCTTTCACTCGTAGTATGGGGAAGAAGTGGACTTTAGAAGCACTCCTAATTTAGTTGAGGAATGAAACGATATCAATTGTTTTATCGATCGTTCTGCAACGCATTTTTTTATTTGAATTGAAATAATTTTGAAATCAAAATATCTTCATTTCGAAATTCCGTTGGATTATAGTGGAAAAATGTATTCTATAACAGTAAAAGGATTATTTCAGATTGATCGGAATAAATAGATGTATCAAAGAAATAGAATTGGGTCCTACGTCAATTCCATATATGGAATTAATAACTACATATATGGAAGATAGAAGCTAATATAATATACTAACTTTATTAGAAAGTAAAGTACAACTTTATACACTCTTACTAAGAGAGGGGCTCCTAAGAGGGGCTCTAAGTAAAGAAGAGCCCCTCTTAAATAATTGGATCGGAACTTAGTTAAGTATTCTTAACTCCATGAAAAAAGAAAGGAAAGAAGAAAGAAAGTGCTCGTGTTTTCTCGTGTTTTTCGGTTTGATTCATAATTTAATGGTAAAGTGTGATTTATTTTACTTTTTAAACCCAATAATAGTCTTTTGAAACTAAACCCCATACCCCTAGTCTTTTGAAATAGGAGTCCTTCTGCCCCTATCGTCTAGTAGGATAAGACTTCTCTCTTTCAAGGAGGCAATGAGGGTTCAAATCCCCCTGGGGGCAGGGTCCCGTGCCCCCTATCCTTAGGTGTTTCAAGACTTCTCGTGATTATGTAACGTCTAAAATGAATTAGGCGTTGGGTCGATGCCCGAGTGGTTAATGGGGACGGACTGTAAATTCGTTGGCAATATGTCTACGCTGGTTCAAATCCAGCTCGGCCCAACAATTCGCCAATCCACCATCAGATGGTAGAACCCTCTTGTTCTTAAGAAATACCTGATACGAGGGAATAAAAAAGAATCAAAATTTTCTGCTAGATCCCTTCTTATTTCCCTGGGATTGTAGTTCAATAGGCAAGAGCACCGCCCTGTCAAGGCGGCTGTTGCGGGTTCGAGCCCCGTCAGTCCCGCAAGGATAAAAGAATTTTGTATTGGGCCGGGAATCCCGTCTTGGATTCGGTATGGATAAAAGATCTTCGTATGTTATACTATTGAAAGATTTATCATCTCTATGGGATTAAATCCCGAGTTATTGTGAAATAAAAAAACGATAAGATTATGGAAGTAAATATTCTTGCATTTATTGCTACTGCACTGTTCATTTTAATTCCTACTGCTTTTCTACTTATCATTTACGTAAAAACAGTCAGTCAAAATGATTAATTACTTTAAGACTTCTGAGTTCTTATCAATAGTTAACAAATGAAAAGGATTCCATTTTTGTGAAATCAACGGGCTATAATTGGCGGTATTCTATGAGATCCGAGAGTATGGTAAGAAAGAAATTTCTTTCTTACCATACTCTCCATTAGTGTTATTGTAGTGCATAAAGTTGTACTTGACTTTCTAATAAAGTTGGTATACTATATTACCATTAGCTTGTATTTTATTACATGTAATATATAAAAAAATTTATATTGTGGGGCTCTTCTTTACTTAGAGCCCCTCTTAGGGGCCCCTCTCTTATTCGTATTATACGCTTAACTATAGTATTATAAGAATTCGACGAAAAAATGGGTAAAAGCTTTTTTTGACCAATGGAATCCATATTCATATTAATAAATTAGGGGTAAGCGCTAAAAAACAACTCTATATTGTTTCTTATTTTTATTTCTTTCTCTCAGCCAAAAGATGAAATGAAGAATCCCTTTAGTTTGCTGGTATTCAAGTAGATTGGAATATGCAATAGCATAATAATGTACAAACTGAATCAGTTTTTCTATTCTAAAAAAATCCCAAAACATAGTAAAAAATCCAAAAACATAGTAAGCCTAAGTGGGAGAATTCAGTTTATAGGAATGTTTTATCAATTCCGTTCCATTTGTATCTCTTAAAAATTTCAATTTAAGTATAAAATTCTCTCCTCTGTTCATACATATTTAATACATTCCATAAAATTCATAGAATCCAAATTCCATCATTGCTAGATCATCTATATGATTCGATGAATAATGAGCCAATAATGAGGACTCCTCGATAATTCGATAAATAAATGATAAATTAAAAATGCTCCGGGATAGAAATGAGAGAATGTCTACAATCCCCGGGTTTAATCAGATACAATTTGAAGGATTTTGTAGGTTCATTGATCAGGGTTTGACAGAAGAACTTTCTAAGTTTCCAAAAATTGAAGATACAAATCAAGAAATTGACTTTCAATTATTTTTGGAAAGATATCAATTGG